ATTCTTATTCAGTTCAGAAGAAACAAATATTTCTCTTTTCGATGATAATTTGTACACGACATGAGAGAAACCTTTCTTTATATTTAGAATTGAGGAAAAGATTCCATCATTTAAATCATAAATAAATCATATAAATCATAATACATGAATGATATATATATATATATATATTGAAGTGATACCCCCGATTCCCACAAAAATAATTATTTATTCCAAAACGCATTCGTTATTAGTTAACAACCCTAATAGTTTGGTTGGATCTATATGCTTAATTCTGATAGGAAATTTAATAGTCAAATAATTCTTCATCGAATGACTATTCATCTATTATATTTTCAAAGAAGGGGTAGAAAGACTCTATGGAAAAGTGGTGGTTCAATTCGATGTTCTCTAACGAAGAGTTAGAACACAGATGCGGGCTAAGTAAATCAATGGATAGTCTTGGTCCTATTGGATATACCAGTGGAAATGAAGACCCCGTTATAAATGATACGGATAAAAACGTTCCTAGTTGGAGTGATAGTGGAAGTTGTAGTTTCAGTAATGTTGAGCATTTATTTGATATCAGGGACATTTGGAGTTTCATTTCTGATGACACTTTTTTAGTTAGGGATAGTCATGGTGACAGTTATTCCCTATATTTTGATATTGAAAATCAGATTTTTGAGATTGACAAGGATACTTCTTTTCTGAGTGAACTAGAAAGTGCTTTTTCTAGTTATCTGAATTCTAGTTATATGAACAGTGGATCTAAAAGTAACAATCGCTATTATTATCATTACATGTATGATACTCAATCTAGTTGGAATAGTCATATTAATAGTTGCATTGATAGTTATCTGCGTTTTGAAATCAGTATTGATAGTTACATTTCAGGCGGTACCAATAATTATAGTAACAGTTATATTTATAGTTTCATTACAAATGAAACTATAAGTGGTAGTGAAAGTAGGCGTTCTAGTATGAGAACTCGTGTTAATGGCAGTGATTTCAATATAAGAAGAAAATCTAATGATTTTGATATAAATAAAAAATACAGACATTTATGGGTTCAATGCGAAAATTGTTATGGATTAAATTATAAAAAATTTTTTAGGTCAAAACTGAATATTTGTGAACAGTGTGGATATCATTTGAAAATGAGTAGTTCCGATAGAATCGAACTTTCGATTGATCCGGGTACTTGGGATCCTATGGATGAAGATATGGTCTCTATGGACCCCATTGAATTTCATTCAGAGGAGGAACCTTATAGAGATCGTATCGATTCTTATCAAAGAAAGACAGGGTTAACTGAAGCTGTTCAAACAGGCATAGGTCAATTAAATGGTATTCCCATAGCAATTGGGGTTATGGATTTTCAGTTCATGGGAGGTAGTATGGGATCCGTAGTAGGCGAGAAAATCACCCGTTTGGTCGAATATGCTACTAATCGATCTCTACCTGTTATTATTGTGTGTGCTTCTGGAGGAGCACGCATGCAAGAAGGAAGTTTGAGCTTGATGCAAATGGCTAAAATATCTTCTGCTTTATATAATTATCAATTAAATAAAAAGTTATTCTATGTATCAATTCTTACATCTCCTACAACCGGTGGAGTTACAGCCAGTTTTGGTATGTTAGGAGATGTCATTATTGCTGAACCTAATGCCTACATTGCATTTGCGGGTAAAAGAGTAATTGAACAAACATTAAATAAGACAGTACCCGACGGTTCACAAGCGGCTGAGTATTCATTCCATAAGGGCTTATTCGATGCAATCGTACCACGTAATCCTTTAAAAGGTGTTCTGAGTGAGTTATTTCAGCTACACGGTTTCTTTCCCTTTACTCAAAAAAAAAAATAATCAAAAATTAAGAATACTTAAATACTTAAATTTATTTTTATTAGAATTTTATTAAAATTCAATAAAAATAAATAGTAACTAAAAGAAATATAGAGGAAATAGATATAGATATAGAAGTTATTCTTATATCTTCCGAAAACCCCCATTTTTGACTATGAATCCCTGTTGTATCGGATTAGTTAGAGTCGCAAACTCATAAAAAACTTTTGATTATTTTATTATAAAGAAGATAAGAACGGGGGAAGAAAAAATTGATTAAATTGGATTATCATACATATTATATTCGTGTAGAAAGATAAATAGGTACACTTAATATAATGTCGTTCTACATTCCTTGCACTTATTAACTACTTACTACTTAATATTACTTATAATAGACATACTTATCATAAGATATCTTTATAAGAGGTACAAATATTAAATCGAGGCACCCATTCTATGACAGATTTCAACTTACCCTCTATTTTTGTGCCTTTAGTAGGCCTAGTATTTCCGGCAATTGCAATGGCTTCTTTATTTCTTCATGTCCAAAAAAATAAGATTGTCTAGCTGCGGTGGATAGGATCAAATATCATCAATTTCTTTCAATCAACACTGAATTGGATCATACTAAGGTATCCTCTTAGTGGAGTATGGTACGATATGTGGCTCCCTGCGAACACAAATGAAAGAGCTGTTATGCGTGCGTATACATGATATCTGGATAAATACATGTATATGCAGGTATAGCCGGTCAAAAATGGATCAGCGAATATTTAAAATAGAAAGTTAATGTATCTAACCAATTACTCCTAATGGTTCACATCGAGTGTTAGTTGATAAGAGTTACTTCGGGAGCGGGAAAAGAAAAGTCAAATTCATTTTGTTTATTCTTTCAATTCCAATCGAATGCAATTGGACTTAGTATAGTATGAACTGGCGATCAGAACATATATGGATAGAACTTATAACGGGATCTAGAAAAACAAGTAATTTTTGCTGGGCCTGTATTCTTTTTTTAGGTTCACTAGGATTCTTAGTCGTTGGAACTTCCAGTTATCTTGGTAAGAATCTGATATCCGTATTTCCATATCAGCAAATCCTTTTTTTTCCGCAAGGGATCGTGATGTCTTTCTATGGAATCGCAGGTCTATTCATTAGCTCTTATTTGTGGTGCACAATTTCGTGGAATGTAGGTAGTGGTTATGATCGATTCGATAGAAAAGAAGGAACAGTGTGCATTTTTCGTTGGGGATTTCCTGGAAAAAATCGTCGCATCTTCCTTCGCTTCCTTATGAGGGATATCCAGTCAATAAGAATAGAGGTTAAAGAGGGTCTTTATACTCGTCGTGTCCTTTATATGGAAATCAGAGGCCAGGGAACCATTCCCTTGACTCGTACTGATGAGAATTTGACTCCACGAGAAATTGAACAAAAAGCTGCGGAATTGGCCTATTTCTTGTGCGTACCAATTGAAGTATTTTGAAATGAAGAATGAATTCTTTCTCAACCTCAACATGGGGGAAGGAATTCGGCAATCCCCCTTGGCCCTTTTTAATACAACTGAAGTTTCTTCAGAATGCCAAAACATGTTAGATTCTATTTCCTCGTTCTGTTGGCGCGGTGATCCATAGAATAAAGCAAAAGCGGGAGGACGTATATGGAACAAAACAACTAAACTATAATAAGAAGCCATTTTTTGTCTGCCAAAACTCTTTCTTATGTTTATGCGTATGGAGCCCAACTCAATTCTTTCTTTCATACTAGTAACAAGTATAATAAGTATGGATTCATCACATATAACATATATCTGAATCGAAATATAGAATTTCTCTTTTTAGGCCCAAATTTTGGAATTGATACGTTAGACACAGATAGATCATATCTCTTAAATTTTCTCTCTTTTGTCAATCGATCTTTCTTTTTATCCTTTATTTTGCTCCTCGAGAAACAAACGATTGGATCTCTCATAACCATCCAATTTCTCTCTTGTTTTGCCACCTATCTCGGATTTCATCATCAATATTCTTCAGAAATATCCCTCTTCGAGGGGGTTAAACGGTGAAACATTTCAAAATAATTGCTTGATCTCAGGGGGAGTTCTTTCGTCTAGAAATCCGAATAATATTTATTACTTCAATTCAAGCGGTTTTTCGAGCATTCATCGAAAAGAACAAATAAGGATAAAATGGGTTCGAATTTGTTCAATTCAGATATCTGGGAACAATATTTGTTGACTTTTTTTTTCATCTGAAACAGATCCTATCTTTATTCTATTTCTATATTCCTTCTAGATCCAAGCCAAGGACTAAATAAAGGACTCAATAATTATCAAAAAATTGGGAATAGATCCATAGGTTCCATACCTTGTTATAGAATTCATGCTTCAGAGAAATATCAGATAGAGTCGACAAATGAAGTGAAGCAGGTTCATTAACAATTCACAAATGAAAAGTGAAAAAAAAAAGAAAGCATTGACTTACCTCCCATATCTTGCATCCATAGTATTTTTGCCCTGGTGGGTCTCTCTCTCATTTAATAAATGTCTGGAACCTTGGGTTACTGATTGGTGGAATACCAGGCAATCCGAAACTTTTTTGAATGATATTAAAGAAAAGAATGTTCTAGAAAGATTCATAGAATTAGAAGAACTATTCCTGTTGGACGAAATGATAAAGGAGTACCCCGAGACACATATACCAAAGCTTCGTCTAGAAATCCACAAGGAAACGATACAATTGGTCAAAACACATAATGAATATCATCTAGATAGCATTTTGCATTTCTCGACAAATATAATCTGTTTCGCTATTCTAAGTGGTTATTTTATTCTGGGTAACGAAGAACTTGTCATTCTTAATTCTTGGGTTCAGGAATTCCTCTATAACTTAAGTGACACAATAAAAGCTTTTTCGATTCTTTTAGTCACTGATTTATGGATTGGATTCCACTCGCCTCATGGTTGGGAACTAATGATTGGTTCAGTCTACAACGATTTTGGGTTGGCGCATAACGATCAAATTATATCTGGTCTTGTTTCTACTTTTCCAGTCATTCTAGATACAATTGTAAAATATTGGATTTTCCATTATTTAAATCGTGTATCTCCTTCACTTGTAGTCATTTATCATTCAATGAATGAATGAAGAACTCATTTGATCTCTTGATATCAAT